ATACCCACGGAGAAGCGCATTATAGTACTTGTATGCTTCTAGCCGGAATCTTATTAAAAATGGGAGCGTATGGATTAGTTCGAATCAATATGGAATTATTTCCTCATGCTCATTCTCTATTTTCTCCTTGGTTAATAATAGTGGGCGCAGTACAAATAATCTATGCAGCTTCAACATCTCTTGGTCAACGAAATTTAAAAAAAAGAATAGCCTATTCCTCTGTATCTCATATGGGTTTTATAATTATAGGAATTGGTTCTATCACAGATATGGGACTCAACGGAGCCCTTTTACAAATAATCTCTCATGGATTTATCGGTGCTGCGCTTTTTTTCTTGGCTGGAACAACTTATGATAGAATACGTCTTCTTTATCTTGACGAAATGGGTGGAATAGCTATCCCAATGCCAAAAATGTTCACGATATTCAGTAGCTTTTCGATGGCCTCCCTCGCATTACCAGGTATGAGTGGTTTTGTTGCCGAATTAATAGTCTTTTTTGGACTAATTACTAGTCCAAAATTTCTTTTAATGACAAAAATCCTAATTACTTTTGTAATGGCAATTGGAATTATATTAACCCCTATTTATTTATTATCTATGTTACGCCAGATGTTCTATGGATACAAGATATTTAATGGTAATGGCCCAAACTTTTATTTTTTTGATTCTGGGCCGCGAGAGTTATTTCTTTCGATCTCCTTTTTTTTACCCGTACTAGGTATTGGTATGTACCCCGATTTCGTTCTTTCACTATCAGTTGAAAAGGTTGAAGTTATCCTATCTAATTCTTTTTTTAGATAGTTTTTTTATAAATAAAAAAATGAAAAAAATCTTATCATTTATAAAAAGGTTCGTTGTACAATGACAAAAAGAACGCTTTTTATTCTCTTGTGTTAAGTAAAAAAAACTTTGTGTGAACTAGGGAGAGCCTCGCGAATCAAAGTAACGGGTCTCTCCCTAGTTCACACAAAGTTTGATATGCGTTATATGCTTTTCTATTCCTATTGGTAAGTGGTAAGAACTCCTTTTTGAATTTAATTAGATGTTAATGTAAATGAACCATAACTATGTAATCCTATTCCTAATAGATTTACTCCAAAATAGCATATCCAAATTATAAGAAATCCAATAAACGCTACAATTGCTGAATTTGTACCCTTCAATTTTAGATTTGTTTGAGTATGTAAATAAATTGCAAATATGATCCAAGTAATAAAAGCCCAAGTTTCTTTTGGGTCCCAACTCCAATAGGACCCCCATGCTTCATTAGCCCATACTGCTCCAGAAAGAATTCCTATCGTTAAAAAGAGAAATCCTAGACTAATAACCCGATAACTCCAATAATCCAATTGTTGAATCAATTGCGACTTATAATAATTCCTTGGAGAAAAAAAAGAAGTTTTTTTTAAAATATTTTTTTCTTCATTCATGTATTCGACTTTATCAAGGAAAAATGACTTATTTAAATTTAATAAATGATTACTCGTAGAAAAAAATTTTCTATTTTTTCGAACTGTAATGACTAGAAGTGATACTGATAATAATGATCCACATAAAAGGGCCACATATCCCAATATCATCATACTTACGTGCATTATTAACCACTCGGATTGAAGAGCAGGTACTAATATAGTGGATTCGTGTATTTCAGTTAAAAGGCCTGAGGTAGCAAAGCCCTGGGAAAAAATAGCACTTGGACCTATTATTGTGCTTAGAATATTTTGATTTTTTTTGAAATACGGAACTATATAAATAAAGGAAAAACTCCATGAAAGAAAGATTAACGATTCATTTAAATCACTTAGTGGAAAATGTTTCGAATAAATCCAACGAGAAATTAATAATCCTGTTATACACAAAAAAGTCGTTATCATGCCCTTTTCGGATGAATCATATAGTTTTACGATTTCATCGACAAAAAAGGTTATCAAATGAATTGTAATTAGAATTGAAACAGTCGAAAAAGAAATATGAGTTAATATATGCTCTAAAGTTGAAAATATCATAAAAAGAGTTCCTTAATTATAAAATCGAAATCGGCAATTGAATTCATTATTCATTATAGGATCTATTTTCTTTTTTTAGGAAATGACATGCCGCCACTCGGACTCGAACCGAGATGCTCTAGCACTGCTTCCTAAGAGCAGCGTGTCTACCAATTTCACCATAGCGGCTTGTCTTGACCTCATAATAGCCTATAAATAAGCAATCGTCTAGATTTAAGAATTCAATTGGGTGCAATATTTTCAGGAAAGATTCAAATCAATAAATAAAATCTGTTCAAATATGTCCTTGAACGTTCATTATTTTAGTTTAGGGTTTTAGTTTTATTGTGTATTTGAGAATCTTCTTTACTTGAATTCTTGTAAAACCAAAAAGTCTTACTATCAATTAAGGGATAGAACCTTTCCTCTAAAAAACATTTTTTAAATTAAATGTTTTTGATTTATTTAATTTTAAAAAGTACAACCAAAAAATAAGTTTTATCAATGAACAAAAAACCTATTTTAGATTATTCAAAATTCACACATATTTATCCATAAAATTTACACTAAGTGTTTTTGCGTGAATTGATGGCCAGAGATATATGGGCTCTATTCTATATAAGAATTTACAGAAAATCCAAAAGAAAAGTAAGAAAGTTGTGCAAAAAAAAATCTTTTATAGTACAAATAAGTTGCTGGGGGAAATAAGACTCCTATTCTGGAAAGAAAATATATTAAAAAGAAAGTGAGTATCTTGTGTTTTTTTGTTAAAAAAAAAGACTTTGTTTAAATTCGGTTTAAAGTAAAAGTAAAACAGAAGAATTCCATTTCCTATGAATTAATTCAACAGGAAATGGAATTTGAGAATTGTCTTTTTGAAACGGAAGAATTTAATTTTTAAGTCAGGTCAATTTAGATTTTTATAAGGTGTTCTGTTTTATTTCTTAATAACTTATTTTTTTATTTTATTTGTTTGTCGCACAAAAAAACTTTTTGAAATCCCGGTAGAAAGAGATTTCCCTAAAGAAAACGCTTTTAACGCTGACCAATAGCCTTTCCTTTTCCAAAAATTTTTACGAATACGCTTTTTTGATGCAGAAGTACGTTTTTTTGGAACTGCCATTTAAATAAAAATTAAGAGATTACTCATTGGTATAGCTGGATGTGAAAGACATCTATTGTTTAAAAAAATCTGCGCTTTTCTAGATAATTTTTTTTCTAAAATTCTAAAAGAATGGAATATGAACGATATGGTAAAATCGCATAAAATTTTTCTAAAAAATAAAAAACAAGAAGAATATTTTTAGTAACTTGTCAAAATTTGACTTGCATTTTCAAATTCGAAGGAGACTCATAATTAATCTTTGTCTTTTATATGATTTGACCAATTGTAACTTCTTGATTTGAATATTTGAAATATTTAGAAGAAATTCAGAAAGAGAAAGAATAAGTAAAAAGAAAGAAAAATGAAAAATTTTTCTTTTTTATATTTAAGTTAGGTTAAGCTTAGTGCATATTTTCATTTTTTTATTGACTCCTTTCAAAAGAAGTAAGGTCCGATAAATCGGAAAAATTTAATTAGGAATTTCAATTTTTTTATGCAACAGACATATCAATATGGGTGGATTTTACCTTTTGTTCCACTTCCAATTCCTATGTTAATAGGAGTGGGACTTCTTCTTTTTCCGACAGCAACGAAAAATCTTCGTCGTATGTGGGCTTTTCCAAGTATCTTATTGTTAAGTATAGTCATGATTTTTTCAATTAATCTGTCTATTCAGCAAATAAATAGCAGTTCTATCCACCAATATGTATGGTCTTGGACACTCGATAATGATTTTTCTTTAGAATTTGGCTGCTTGATCGATCCACTTACTTCTATTATGTCAATGTTAATCACTACTGTTGGAATCATGGTTCTTATTTATAGTGATAATTATATGGCTCACGATCAAGGATACTTGAGATTTTTTGCTTATATGAGTTTTTTCAGTACTTCCATGTTGGGATTAGTTACTAGTTCAAATTTGATACAAATTTATTTTTTTTGGGAATTAGTTGGAATGTGTTCCTATCTATTAATAGGGTTTTGGTTTACGCGACCTCCTGCAGCAAATGCTTGTCAAAAAGCATTTGTAACTAATCGGGTAGGGGATTTTGGTTTATTATTAGGAATTTTAGGGTTTTATTGTATAACAGGTAGTTTTGAATTTCAGGATTTATTCGAAATACTCAATAACTTGATTTATAATAATGAAGTCAACTTTTCCTTTGTTATTTTGTGTGCTGCTTTATTATTTACCGGTGCAGTTGCTAAATCTGCACAATTTCCCCTTCATGTGTGGTTACCCGATGCTATGGAGGGACCCACTCCTATTTCGGCTCTTATACACGCTGCTACTATGGTAGCAGCGGGGATCTTTCTTGTAGCTCGCCTTCTCCCTCTTTTCATGGTTATACCCTATATAATGAATTTAATCTCGTTGATAGGCATAATCACATTATTATTAGGAGCTACTTTAGCTCTTGCTCAAAAAGACATTAAAAGGGGTTTAGCCTATTCGACAATGTCTCAATTGGGTTATATGATGTTAGCTCTAGGAATGGGGTCTTATCGAAGTGCTTTATTTCATTTGATTACTCATGCTTATTCCAAAGCATTATTATTTTTAGGGTCTGGGTCCATTATTCATTCAATGGAAACTGTTGTTGGCTATTCTCCGGATAAAAGTCAGAATATGGTTTTTATGGGTGGTTTAACAAAACATGTACCGATTACTAAAACCTCTTTTTTATTAGGTACACTTTCTCTTTGTGGTATTCCGCCTCTTGCTTGTTTTTGGTCAAAAGATGAAATTCTTAATGATAGTTGGTTGTATTCGCCAATTTTCGCAATAATAGCTTGGGCTACCGCAGGATTAACCGCATTTTATATGTTTCGCATCTATTTACTTACGTTTGAAGGTCATTTAAATGTTCATTTTCAAAATTATAGTGGCAATCAAAATACTTC